TGGGTTTATATGGATCCTGGGGGGTTGAAAGCACACATCAAAATGACATTGACATAAATTGACAAGGTAATATTTCCATTTTTTCATCAGAAGAGGCGTATCCTTTGAGACAAAAATGGATTTTCCTTGATATCTAAGATAATGTATGAAAGGATCCTTGAGCAAGCATAGGCTGTCCCCCCAATCCTTAGTAAAGACTTCTACAAAATGTTCTATTTTTCCATAGAAATATATTCGCTCAAGAAAGACCTGAGAAAATGTTAATCGGAAATGAAAGGATTGATTACAAAGAAAAAAGAAAACGGACTCGTATTCATATACATGAGAATTATATAAGAACAAGAAGAATCTTGGAGTCTTTTTTGCAAAAAAAGAAATAGATTTCTTTGGAATAATACGACTGTTCAAATTCCAATACTCGTGAAGAAAGAGTCGTAATAAATGCAAAGAGGAGGGATCTTTCACCCAATAGCGAAGGATTTGAACCAATTTTTCTAGATGGATGGGGTAGGGTATTAGTCCATTTGACACATAATTTAAATGTGGAAATTTGCCCTCTAAAAAAGGAAATATTGAATGAATTGATCGTAAATTATGAGATTTTACTATTTCTGATCTTTCTAAAGAGGATACTAATCGTAAGGAAAATGGAATTTCCACAATAACTGCAAATCCCTCCGATATCATTTGAAAATACAAATTTTTGTTATACCTAAAAAATGTATTTTGGTTAGAATCATTAGCGGAAATACTCAAATGATTCTGTTGATACATTCGAGTAATTAAACGCTTTACAATTAGTAAACTATATTTATTGTCATAACCCACATTTTCTAACAAAATGGATCTATTTAAGTCACGATCATGAGCAAATGTATAAATATACTCCCGAAAAATAAGTGGGTATAGGAAGTTATTTTTTCGAGATCTATCTATTTCTAAATTTCTTTGAGATTTCTCTATTTTCATTTTTAATTCGATTTGATTGAAGCAAAGATAGGGGGTTTATTGGGTTATTAAATGATACATAGTGCGATACCATAAAAACAAAATAGTATAATATAAAAAGAATAGATACCTCGGAAATAGTTAAACTCACCAGCGGACCCTCTAATCCTCTCTTTTTTTCATCTAATTGGTTTATGTTCCTTTCTAATTGGTTTATGTTCATTATAGGGTAATAGGTGACTAGAAATCCTTTACTTTTTCAAGTCAATCACTCTTTTTTGATTTTGGAAAAAAAATTGCTTTATCAATATACTTTTTCTTCTACACATTCAATTTCCCTTCATAGTGGAGAATAGCTAATAGTTAGGACTCATTAAAAAAATCGAAAATACACTCAAGAAAAAGCTTTTCCCGCACCAGGCACTAATCTATTTTTAACGTCTAATTAGATCGGAAAATCATTCAAATTAAGAACGGGAGCTCGTTGCTTTTTTATTTACCTATAATTGGAGCCGCAGAGCTCTGTCCATTTATTAACTCGACCAAATCCCAACTTTGAATTTGAATTGATTTGTTTTTATGTTATGCACCAAGAATTCAAACAAAGTTTGTTTGGAGCGGATCCGGTAAGAATCAAATATTCTCTGAATTCTCCATTGATACGACATGCTGTTTTTTCCATTCATTCCTTTCAGGATCAGTCGTGGTCTTACAAATAATACCGCTGGTATGGACGAATCTCTTTCTTCGTACAAATGTGTAAAAGCTGTTAGCCGCACTTAAAAGCCGAGTACTCTACCATTGAGTTAGCAACCCCAATCCCAAATATAAATAAAATAATTAGGATAAAATAATTAGGTTATGTAGATAGAATCAAAATCAAAAATCAAAAGAAATCAAAAAGAATTAATAAAAAGATTGAATCGTACGACACAATCAAAACATTAAACTAACAAGAAATGAACACGAAATGAAATAGAAAAATTTATAAAATTTCGAATTGATTCGGATAAAAAAAAAGACTTTTATATCACAGCAAATCCAATAAACCTATCATTTCAAAATCTAATAAACCTATCATTTCATTGGAATGAAAAACCAAACCGCTGGAATAGATATAAATCAATCTACAGATAAGATCTAATTACCCAGATCGGATTATATTTATTTGATACACTGTTGTCAATATGGTGTTAATAAAAAAATATCCAATGAAAAAAACAAAAGAATTAATTCAAATTAACCCCTTATTTTATTGAATCATATAAATATTTTTTGATTTCCAATATAAATATTAGCAAACCAATAAGATAAGACAAGATAAGACGAAGAAATAAGTAGTTCTCTTCGAATCTTCATCTTCAAGTGGCTCGATAGGACCGAGTCATCAATCTCACACTTCTTCAAGTACGGAAGATATTAGGTTGTTCAAAAAAACAATCTTTATTTTAATATCTATAATTTTGATATAGAAAAGAATATAGGCTCTGGGACGGAAGGATTCGAACCTCCGAATGGCGGGATCAAAACCCGTTGCCTTACCGCTTGGCCACGCCCCATTTCTATATTTGATTCAAAACTAATAAAACTAATATTGGTATTGGTTCTTTGTCAATTCCTACCCCCCAAAATATCTATGAACTAGATTAGCTTGTTATTCGTATTTTGATATGTGTAGATATAGAATTAAACTGAATTTATTGATCATAATATAGAATTCCATTAAGATATTGTATGAAAATATGATTTCTTTTATTCTTTTTTTAGCTGATAATTGAAGGATTTTTGATTGGCTGAGTTTAAAGTTTTTTGTCTACCTTAAACTCTATTTTATATTAATTTATATCCATTTTTATATGAATATTAATAACTCAGTCAAAATACAATTATCTTCAAGAACAAAATGTTTGTTATGCTTAATATTTTAAATTTGATTTGTATCTGTCTTAATTTTGCCCTTTATTCAAGCAGTTTTTTCTTCACAAAATTGCCTGAAGCCTACGCTTTTTTGAATCCAATCGTAGATATTATGCCAGTAATCCCTCTGTTCTTTTTTCTATTAGCCTTTGTTTGGCAAGCTGCTGTAAGTTTTCGATGAAATTTTGAATACTATCCTAGAATAATTAATAATTCATGAGTTATTCAAGAGAAAAAATTCTACTAATTGATAAGATCAGATAAGTCTTCTAGTTCTTTCTAGTTCTTTATAGTCTAGGCCCTTGATTCAAACATTGAAGTTATTGTATAAACGTGAAAAATCTGGATTACCTACCCCATCTCCTCATTCTGAACTTTTTTCCATTCTATTAAAAGAAACCTATTCGGTTAGATCCACCCGAAATATGGAATTTTCGGTATAAAAGCAAATTTTTGGCACACAAGACTCGACTCTTATTACATCTTATTACAAATGAATTTAGAAAAATGCTTTTCTATTTCGAAAAAGTTCTAGAAACCACTTCATTTCTTGGTGTCAAAATGGGATATATGGTATAAATATAGAGAATCTATTTTCTTTTTTTCCAAACAAAAAAAAAGATCTTGGAGATTGTCTAATGCTTACTCTCAAACTCTTTGTTTACACAGTAGTAATATTCTTTGTTTCCCTTTTCATCTTTGGATTTTTATCTAATGATCCAGGGCGTAATCCTGGACGTGAAGAATAAAAAAAAAATAAGGCTTTTTCCTTGCTTGATTTTTATTAAATGTTCTTAGAATTTTATCTATTCTACATCTTTAACTATTATATATAAAATAAAAAAAAATAAATAAAGAAAAAGATTTGAAAAAAAAATACGAAGTCATCAACGGAACCGGAAAGAGAGGGATTCGAACCCTCGGTACGAATAACTCGTACAACGGATTAGCAATCCGACGCTTTAGTCCACTCAGCCATCTCTCCCAATTGAGAAAAGATAATTACTATCTTACATTACACAACAATACACAACAAGTAGGGCTTGAAAAAAAAGTCCTTCTTCATATACTTTTTTTTTTTTTTTATCTTTTTTATTACTATATTATTAGTATAATACTTCTTATATTACTCTTAATATATTAGTATTCTAATTAGTATTATAGTAATTTACTATTTAATTACTATTCTATACTATTCTATATTTAATTATTATTCTATTAATTATTCTAATTATTAAGATTAGAATTATATATATATATATATTTTTAATCTATTCTTTTTTTTTTTCATTTCGTCCGAAAAGTCTTTTTTTATTTCCACGTCCTGGCCCGTGTCACGGGCCATTTTTTATTTTTTGTTGCAACAAATTAGATAAGATAAAAAAAGTTATTTTATTTGATTCAAAAATACTTGTTATTGGAATTTTTCCATTCTTCTAATATAGAATCAATGCAACGAGTCTTCTTTTCCTAATCCTCATTAGGTTGCATGAGGAAATACAATACATCAACGCCCTAATTTTCATAATTCTTTTTTTTTTTTTTATGACCCTATTGATTCTCTTACTCGACAAAAAGCTTGTTTATATACAATAATCGCAGCATAGCGGGTATAGTTTAGTGGTAAAAGTGCGATTCGTTCTATTAACCCTACTGCAAATAGTTAAGGGATCCGTCGGCGCATATTCCGATCAAAAACTTTATTTCTAAAAAGGATTAAATCCTTTACCTCTCAATGAAAAATTCGAGGAAGAATATATATTCTCGTGATTTGTATTCAAGAGTCAATTATAAATTGAAAAATTGGATTATGAGATTACGAAACATAATTTTTTTTTATTGGATTAATACTTCCAATTGAATGAGTATGAGTAAAGGGCCTATGGATAAAGACAAAAAAGTGTATTTCTAATCGTAACTAAATCTTCAATTTTTTGTTTGTTTTGTATAGTCGAGATTGAAGCAAAATAAGTATTAAATGATGACTTTGGTTTACTATAGACATCGACATCTTGTTTTAGCTCGGTAGAAATAAAATGTTTTTCCTAAAGATTCGCTCAAATAGAAATAAAGAACGAAGTAACTAGAAAGATTATTTGTCCCCCCGTCTAGAGGGATCATCTAGAAAGCGCGTT